TCTATCTCCAAACTTCACCTTCACCAAGCATGGGTTTATTTCAATAATTTTGTTTTGTTCTTTCTATCCCGAAACACGTCTCTTTTCTTTCTCGTTCTCGTAATACTGAGGACGGCTAGACTAAAAAAAAAAAGAATCAAATCGCACCATCTCTATAATAGGTAAATGCCTTTTTTTCTCCGGAAGTTGTCGGAATTATTCGTAATAAGATATTGGCTACAATTGAAGAGGTCTTATCAATAAAATTTGCATTTATCCGAGATCTAGGCATAATTAACAATCCATTTTATAATTCTTTTCATTACCCCTCGGGGAAAATGATCCCGCAAACTAAAGGAATTGTGGAGTACGAAATAACATAAAAACAGACTAATTCTAAAAAAAGATGTGGACCTTTTGTTCAAATTGTCCCCTTTTGTTTGGATTGGACAAGGAGAGGTAGGAAATATTGGAATCTGATTCCATTTCATTCCAATTTCGTAGTATACCAATGAACGGAACTATTATTATTTCATCTAAGTTGAATAACCAAGGACTTTATTTTACTGTAGATTCTAATAACTTAACTCGAAAAGTTTTGATTTGATTATGATCCAAAGAGGAAAAAAATGAAATAATCATTCCATAAAAAAAAATAGAGTAGAGTAAGGTAAGCATCCGTTTTGTTTTTTGTTTGCATAACATGTATACGCCATGCCATACAATTGAAATAGAAAGATCCAGGGTACGATTCCAAAATTTGTACTAGATCTATGGGGTAGCTGATGAGAGAAGTTTTTGTTGAGAAATAGGAAATTAGATTTGAAAGGAATTATTCCTACGGAACCATTCATCAGTCGTACCTGTACTGTAATAATATGAATGACTCGCTATTCACTCGGTTTCTAGTCAATAATAAGATTATGTAGGAGAGATGGCCGAGGGGTTAAAGGCGTAGTATTGGAACTGCTATGTAGGCTTTTGTTTACCGAGGGTTCGAATCCCTCTCTTTCCGCTTCTCTTAATTCACCAACGTTACTGAACACAATATATTAAATATTAAATCAAATAACAATCGATACCATCATCCCAACAAGAGGACCTTTATTTGAATTTGATAAAAATTGTTTATTCCTAATTACTGTGGTCCGTAAAATACAAATATCGGAAAAAGAAAGAGCAAAAAATCTTACCGCTGGTCCATTTGTGATACGTGAATGAGAAAAATGCGGATCAAGGCCCTTAGATCTATTTATTTTATTCCATTCCGGCGAAAAGAAAAAAAACTCTCTGAAACTTTCTTTGTTATTTTCGTTAGGTTCAAGTCTGACGGGAATAATATTCTACGACTAACAACTCATTTATTTTCAAACCGATCCATTTACTATCTATTATTTGATTTACTACTCCTTTATATTGTAATGAGTCAAAAGTCAAATGTTTTGGCAATTCCTCGGGGGGGGATAAAGCAATATAATTTTGAATCAGAGCTTTCGATTTTTTATTTTCCTTCGTAGTAATAATATCTCTGGGTTTACAACGATAACTTGGTATATCCACTATACGACCATTAACTAAAATATGTCTATGGTTAACTAATTGCCTGGCTCCAGGAATGGTCGAAGCCATACCCAAACGGAAAAGGATGTTATCCAAACGCATCTCAAGTAATTGTAGTAAAACCTGACCTGTTGACCCTTTGGCTTTTCCAGCGATATGCACATATCTAAGCAATTGTCGCTCTGTCAGACCATAATGAAAACGCAATTTCTGTTTTTCTTCTAGACGAATACGATATTGCGATCTTTTCCCAGAACGTAATTGGTTTTTAAGATCACTTCCGGATCTAGGTCTTTTACTAGTTAGTCCTGGTAAAGCCCCCAGACGGCGTATTTTTTTGAAACGAGGTCCTCGGTAACGAGACATAAAGATAAAGACTCCTTTTTTATTTTATTGATATTTCATTTTTCAGAAAAAAAAAATGAAAACTGAACTATAAATTAAGACTGAACTAAGGGATAAATAAAGCAAAGCTAAATCTATTGAAATACTACAAAGTAGAATAAACAAAGTAGAATAAAATAAATTGTATCAATATCCGGATTTTTTGTATATATAGGAAGTTGTGGCTCCGTTTTATGATTTGTTCTGTAGAGAGAGATCTAATTGCTCCAATACATTTTGTATTCATAGTTACAAGTTACCACGACATAATAGATAGATCAGTGATTCAACATTTGGAGGAAGGGAGAGGAGATATTATCAATCATGGAAAAATCGATAGAGAAAAAGCCGGCTATCGGAGTCGAACCGATGACCATCGCATTACAAATGCGATGCTCTAACCTCTGAGCTAAGCAGGCTCACATAACATAACAGAAATAGTATATAGGAATTGAGGAAACTACCAGATTTTAGCTATTAGTTGATCTTAGCTATTCATTTTAATTTAATATTAACTATATTAAATTAAATATGAACTATATATAGTTCATAGTTCTATACTATAGTTCTAAAATAACAGTTCTAAAATAACTATAACTATATATAACATATAACTATAATGTATAAAATGTATAACAATGTAGAACATAATGTATTAATATAAATTAAATGTATTAATATATTTGTTTGCATTTATTTATATTTATAAATTTATAAAATAAAAAAATATTTATTTATAAAATTTTATTATTATTATATTATTATTATATAAAAATAAAAATATAAAATTATTATATAAAAATATAAAATAAAAAATGGAATTCAATTTCATTTAATTCATTATTATTTAATTTATTATAATATAATTATTTAATTATTATAATTTAATTATTATAATATATTTAATTATTATAATATAATAAATTTATAATATAATAAATATTAAATTATTAAATTGGTCAAATTGAAATTGGAAATTATGATTAGAAAAAATCTAATTATTAATTATTTCTTAAAACTTATTATTTTTTAAAACAGTTATAGAAAATTATAGGAACTTATATTAACTTATACTTATAATATATAAATACTTATAATATATAAAATTATAATATATAAAACTTAGTATTATATGAAATTATATGAATCATATGATTATATGAAAATTGAAAATGAATATAATATATTATATGATTATATGAAAATTATAATATATAATAATTAATATATTATATTTTATTAATTTTAATTATATTATAGCTTTAGCTATTTATATTTAATTATATTATAGTTATAGCTATTTTATTTATAGCTATTAACTATAACGGATCGGTCCTAAGATAAGAAAAAGATAAGGATAAAAATACAATCTAAATTAAGATGAGACATTCTTCTGGTTTGATTCGGAAAAGGAGGAGATAGGACGAAAAAAAAAAGAAGAATGAATATCGACCGTTCCACTATTCCAACTCCCACTGTAAAAATAAAAGGGAGGGAGAAACGTATATATGTTGGATATATCTATCCATATTGAATTGTGGATACATCAATGATAGAATTATTTCTGATTGAAACAAAGTTCATCCAATATAGATGAACTGATGGAGGATAGCCAAAAACCAAATAGCAGCATACATTTTTTCAACAAAAAAATAATTATCTAACGAATTCAACGGTTCCAAAAAAATAAATGAAAGAGATAGATAGAATTCCAACAGGATCTTGGTATCAAAGGGGATATGGCGAAATTGGTAGACGCTACGGACTTGATTGGATTGAGCCTTAGTATGGAAACCTGCTAAGTGGTAACTTCCAAATTCAGAGAAACCCTGGAATTAAAAATGGGCAATCCTGAGCCAAATCCTTATTTTTTTGTTGAGAAAACAAAGGTTTATAAAAATAAAACTAGAATAAAAAAGGATAGGTGCAGAGACTCAATGGAAGCTGTTCTAACGAATGGAATTTACTACGTTTCGTTGGTAGCTGGAATCCGTCTTTCAAAATTACAGAAAAGATGTTCCTATATACCTAATACGTACGTATACATACTGACATATCAAACGATTAATCATGACCCGAATGCATTATATTCGAATTATATATAATTTATAATTCGAATATGAAATATTCAGAGTTATTGTGAATCCATTCCAATAGAAGTTGAAGGAAGAATCGAATATTCAATTATTAAATTGAAATCATTCATTCCAAAATTTGATAGATCTTTTGAAAAACTGATTAATCGGACGAGAATAAAGAGAGAGTCCCATTCTACATGTCAATATCGACAACAATGAAATTTATAGTAAGAGGAAAATCCGTCGACTTTAGAAATCGTGAGGGTTCAAGTCCCTCTATCCCCAATAAAAAGACCATTTTACTTCCTAAGTATTTATCCTCTTTTTTTTCATCAGTGGTTCAGTTCAAACAAAATTCACTATCTTTCTCATTCACTCTATTCTTATTCTTTCACAAATGGATCCGAACTCCTTGGATCTTATCCCAATTTGGATAGATACAATACCTGTACAAATGAACATATATGGGCAAATGATCTCTATTATTGAATCATTCACAGTCCATATCATTATCCTTACACTTACTAGTAAAAATGTTTACTATTTTTTAGTCCCTTTAATTGACATAGACACAAGTACTCTACTAGGATGATGCACGGGAAATGGTCGGGATAGCTCAGTTGGTAGAGCAGAGGACTGAAAATCCTCGTGTCACCAGTTCAAATCTGGTTCCTGACACGTAAATAATGTATCGAATAGATATTCATACAAATGAATCGTAATCGAGACAGATCGGGAGACATATTCATTAATAGTCTAGAACATAATCATAATACATATTTACTTCACTCATCTAGATGTATAGATATATACCTCTTTTGGGGTGGGGGATTAGTAAAAAATATATGTATGGTTATGGTAAAGAGCAAAAGGAGATTATGCTCCCGTCTCTTTTTTCTTTCTTGTTTCATCTTCATCATACTGTGCTTTCTCTCATTCAAAAAGAATATTAAGTCTTTATCTATATCAAAATAAAAAAAAAAAGTTTTTTTAAAAACT